GATAAAAAAAATAGAATAACCGTACGGGCATTTTTTATGTATTGCATACGGCTGTACAATAAAATTGATCTTTACCTTCCATCACAGAAAGAGACAAATAGGATCTATAAGACTCATATTGGTAAATGATCAAATTACCACCCTTCTTTTTGGAGGAGTTAAAAAATACTATGATGGTTCCGTTGCTTTATATATTTCTTATTGATTTTTTGGTATTTATTTGTCTGTTATTCAGCAATCCCAAAGTTTCTTTTTGATCCGATCAAATAAAAAAATATTTTTTATTTATACAATAAATATTATTAAGGGTATGAAAAAGTTTGTGACGCTGAACAGTATTCCTGATGGATAAGATAAAATCAGAAATACCCTTTATTTCATACTACTCTCTCGATATATAATATAATTTTTTGTTTTGAAAAATAATCAAAATTTTCTCATATCGAATTCTAAATGCCATGCTATTTTTACTTAAATATTCCTATTTCATATGGCGAAGGCATAGTCTTTTGTTTCTCTCAAAAAAACTGCATTGGCGCCAAGCGTGAGGGAATGCTAGACGTTTGGTAATTTCCCCTCCAACCAGGATAAAAGATCCCATTGAAGCAGCTAATCCCATGCATATTGTATGTACATCTGGTCGCACAAATTGCATAGTATCAAAAATAGCTACTCCAGGTATTACCCATCCACCAGGAGAGTTTATAAACAAATAAAGATCTTTGGTATCATCCTCAATACTGAGATATACCATAAGACCAATAAGCTGATTTGAGATCTCGCTATCAACTGCTTGGCCTAAAAAAAGTAATCTCTCTCGATAAAGTCGGTTGATTAGGGTAAAGTTGTATCCCTTAGAAACCGTACATGCACTTTTTTCTGCATACGGTTCAAAAAATTTTTCGAAAAAATCAATGTGTAGATTCCAGCCCTCTTTCGTTTTGTCATATCATACATAGCATAGTCATAGTAGGCTCTTTCTAACTTTTAACGAAAGGGCTTTTTCTTCGATTTTTCAATAAAGATTTTTTTTGACTCCTTTTCTTATGTTAGAATATAAAAAAAGAATTTAAAACTTATCGAATTAACTTATCATTGATGTATTTTTTCATTGAGATCCAAATCGCGATGTCATTTTCTTGTTCCTGAATGGGTTTCTTAAATCTTTTTAGGTTTATGCTCTACTCCGGGTAAAGATCTGCCCTATTTTGATTTGCACATATAGGACAAATGCTTCCCTTACCACTTCTTTATTGCTATGATTTCTTAATTAATTATGAATTTCATGCCTTCTACCAAACCAAATATTTGATGGGATTCATCCATATTACTCGATTGATTAACGATTTGAGATAAGTTTTCTTTATAAATAGGAATCGAATCATTTATGATACAAGTCGTAATCATATATAATTACTAATTGGATTGTTTTTTAAACGGAGCCTGAAATACTTAATTTTATTAGTCCAACGAAGATAACCATAAATTATTCAAATTGATAATAATAATAATATGAATTCCCTCCAAAAAAAGGGGGGGATCGAGTTGCATTGCACTTCACTCTCCTAATTTTTACTTCACGCTCCCAATTTTTTATGATTCAATTCATATTTCTTTTGGGCAAAATGGAGGATATCTCGATCGGGGGAGAAAACGGGTAAATCCCATATGACCCAATATATCTGACAAGTCGCACTATACGTCAATCCAAGATGCATCTTCCTCTCCAGGACTCCGAAAAGGTACTTTTGGAACACCAATAGGCATTAAATAAAATAAAAAAGAACTAAATACTATATTTCACTTTGATGTGGAAACGTAAGAATGGATTTATTGTCTTTCTACTAATATTAGCCCTTGTGTTAGTTTATCCATAGATTAGAAAACTTCATACATAATATAATAAAACGAAGACAGAATGAATAAAGAAAAATTATTAAAAATAGGTCTTTCTAACGATGAAGTAGTATGCGCATATTCCCTCATAAGGAGTAGTTTCAACCCCCATTGCGTATTGGTACTTATTGAGTATAGAATAAATTTGCTTCGCCTTGTTCCTACGAACATAATTGTTCTATATATTATCAACAAAATAGAACAACCCCCCCTTATTCTAAGAGAATCCACTGAACAAAGGGGATCTATAGCATAGTCTATAGTAGAGTCTTTTTCAATGCAATAAAGTTACGTAGTGTCTACTTTTGTTTGATAAAGGGGTATTTCCATGGGTTTACCTTGGTATCGTGTTCATACTGTTGTGTTGAATGATCCCGGTCGGTTACTTGCTGTCCATATAATGCATACAGCTTTGGTTTCTGGTTGGGCCGGTTCAATGGCTCTGTATGAATTAGCAGTTTTTGATCCCTCTGACCCTGTTCTTGATCCAATGTGGAGACAGGGTATGTTTGTTATTCCTTTCATGACTCGTTTAGGAATAACCAATTCATGGGGCGGTTGGAGTATCACAGGAGGGACTGGCACGAATCCGGGTATTTGGAGT